TACTATGATCATAGTATGAGGGCGGTTGGGCAAGTCGGCCCCCATCGTCTAGTGGTTTAGGACATCTCTCTTTCAAGGAGGCAGCGGGGATTCGAATTCCCCTGGGGGTAGGGTACTACGAAAGGAAGTTGATCATGGATTACCAATAAGCCTAAAGTGGATTCTTCCTGGGTCGATGCCCGAGCGGTTAATGGGGACGGACTGTAAATTCGTTGGCAATATGCCTACGCTGGTTCAAATCCAGCTCGGCCCAATAATTCGCCAATCTACCATGAGATGGTATAACCCCCTTGTCCTTCCGAAATACCCCATACGAAATACGAAGATAAAAAAAAGAATAAAATTTTCTGCTAGATCCCTTATTTCCCTGGGATTGTAGTTCAATTGGTCAGAGCACCGCCCTGTCAAGGCGGAAGCTGCGGGTTCGAGCCCCGTCAGTCCCGACGGATCCAATAAATACATCAATTAATTTCTCCCTTTCTATGAAAGGATGTCAGGGGGCAGAATTTAATTTCCAAAACAAAGGGGCTTTTTTTCTTTCCTATTTTTCCATTTTTTTTAAGGTCCCATCGAAGAAATAACAAACCCTAAAATAGTGATATTAGATGTTTTATACCGGCCTCATCTTTATCAAACTTCTTTGTCTTCGTCTTCCAAAAAATCACAAGGAGTTTAGAACTTCACTCTTTTTTTTTTTCATTTCGCTTTTCTTGTTTGTTTGGGTTTGTAACTATGTGACTAATCGAAGTGCAAGGGCAATCTGATGAAGTATCATCAGATGATTGTACAAGGAAGACGTAAGGTAGGTTATAGAAAAAAGAAGGGAAACAAATGATAAATAAAGGAATTTTGGATTGATTGGGTCAGGAATCCAAGTTTGGATTCGGTATGGATAAAAGAACTTCCTATGTTATACTATTCAAGTCTCGACGACGAATTGATTTGATAGCTCAGATATTGTTATTCATGATATTGATCCGATTCAAGATCGTCGAGAGGTAATTCATTCATTGAATTTACAGGCGAAAGATTTATCATCTCTATGGGATTAAATCCCGAGTTATTGCGAAGTAAAAAAACCGATGAGATTATGGAAGTAAATATTCTTGCATTTATTGCGACTGCACTATTCATTCTAGTTCCTACCGCTTTTCTACTTATCATTTACGTAAAAACAGTCAGTCAAAATGATTAATTCAATTCAATTTTCAAATTCATTTGAATGAAACTTTCCTTCTGAGTTCTTATCAAAAATGGACGAAGTAAAATGAAAAGGATTCCAATTTCGCGTCTTAAATGAAATGAGCGGACTATAATCGGCAGTATTTTATGAATTCGATAGTATGGTAAGAAAGAAATAGATGAATCTTTCTTACCATACTATCTATCTCTTAGTCTATAAAGTTCTATTCTAGAATAAAGATAGAGGCTTCATTTTATATAGATCAATCTACAATATTCTCTTCATATATGTGTATATAAATTCCCTATATTGTATGGAATTGACATAGCACCCAATTCTATTTATTTGCTACATCTACTTGTTCCGATCAATCTGAAATAATCGCCTTAACTCTTATCTTATGATTCTAATTATGATTCGAATTACTAGATTTTTTATGATTTCCAATCTGAATATCGGTATTTATGGAAAGAATCAATGATTGAAAAACGATATGGGCATATAGATTACTAAAATCGCGTAGTAATCTTTTTTTTAGTATTCCGAAGAAATAATTGATTTAACTATTGACAGGAGGACCACGGGCACTTCTTCGGATTTCGAAAAGGAAGAGTAAACCTCACCGATTTTTAACGCCCGAACCATGATATGAAATAAGTCGATAAAGAAAAAATCTCCTTTCTAAAATTAGAAACCCATCGGTAAATGCGCAATATGTGACTCGCCTGAGGCAAGATCTTATTATTGCATAGTCTCTCGTTAGACAACCACTATGTCTAATGTCTATATCATTTCTCATAGAAAGTGCGTATACACTTAACAAAACGACTTCTTCTTTGAAGAGTCAAGAGGGATCAAAAAAAGGTCTGGTCTTCCTCAGTATCCATCTAATCTATAAGGATAGTAAGAGCCCCTTAATTGAAATAGAAAATTTCAGAAGAATTAGATTGGAAAAAATTTCCAATCATCTGGATCCCTTTCCTTTCGAAATACAAACATGGGAATCATTGAAATAGTTCTTTGATTGAAAGAGTATGATTCCTATCATACATTACTCCATTGGACTCCAATGGAATTGGAAATTAAGATATTTTGATTTTAAATAGTTCAAAACGCGTTGCAGAACGATCTATAAAACAATTGATACAGTTTGATTCCTCAACTCAATTAGTAGTACTTCTAAAGTCCACTTCTTCCCCACACTACGAGTGAAAGGGAAAATGTAAAGACTACCATTAAAGCAGCCCAAGCGAGACTTACTATATCCATGTGAGTTATGTCCCCTATCTCTATAAATATGAAGGAATTATTCCATTA